ATAGCCTTATCTTTTTAGACTTCCTTTAGGAGGCTAGAAAGTGTTCTGAGGGCAGCTAAGCCTACTTCTCATGTCCCCACTCATTGATTAGCCGATACGAGAGATGGAGTTAAGCTACATCAGCTATAGAATCGAACAATGGACCGGAAAGCAATCAAGATCGGAAAGAAGAGCTGGCAACGTTTTTCCTTCTTCAGAACAAGCAAACTAGCTACTCCTATTATAGCCCCTGAGGTTATAGATAGTTTGTTTAGTGTGGTTCTATAAAGAGATTCTTATTAGTTAGTAGAAAGCCATTCCCTGGGAGTTCCACCAGCGGCCTGAAGGCCTTCCCCCTGGCTCCCGCTTGTGCTTCTAAGACCTAGAAGAAGTCAAAGTAGACTGACTTCTTAGCTTCAGGCACTTCCAAGTCACCTAGAGCAGGCCTTAATGACTTACCGACCGAAGGCATTGGTACGTACTGACTTGACTGCGCTTGGATTCTCGAACTCTAAGAGCGGATTGAAGGAAGACATCCGATTCGATGGCATCTGTCCGCTTTCAACCCTTTGCTCCTTCTTCTAATTTATATAGCTTTCTGTAATTCCATCTAATTGGCCTATCGGTGATATAGACTCTTCCCGGCGAGTTGCCTACCAGGTAGCTGCCTATAGCTTTTACCTAGTTCATTTCCCTTTAAGGGGATCTACTACTTATATAAAGAGAGGGCCAAAGTCAAGTGATTCAACTCAAGCACGAACCGCTACCTCCTCTTCCATCCTCTTCTCCGAGTTCAGCAGAAAAAAAGTCAAACTCGTTAGCTCATAACAGCGCATTCGTTCACTCAAACAGCGCATTTGTGAGCTCCAAGTCCAAGAGCCTATCCGGTACGAGAAGTTAAGGGTGAATGTGAATTTCTCTTCTTTAGCGAGAGTCGAAAGGTCGTGAGCCAGCGGCTATGGGGAAGGAAGGGTCTAAGTAAGGAGCTATTGATAGTGACGAACTTTCACGTGGTGAATTGGGCTTTGGCTAGGAAGTGGACAAAGCGTCTCTTGCAAAAAAAAGGGGGTTAAATAAGTAGGCAAAGAAGAGTAGCAGTCCTTCTTTCCTTCGACTGGAGATTGGCTTGGTAGTTCAGAGTAACCGAGGAGAGGTTGAGAAGAAGACAATGAATGGAATGGTCCGGCAGTCGCTATAGAAGATCTACTTAGTCTTAGTTCAGCTAGTCCAATAATTAGATCACCGCGAGCGAAGCTGCTCTAGGTGGGAAGTGGAGAAGTTCAAGATAAATGAATTCTTTTCAGGTCAGAATCTGATTGATTTTGCCCTCCCTCAAGTGGTATACCCTTGGTTAACAACCGACATGTGAGATTGTATTTTAGAGATTGTCTCGGGGAAGAAAGGAACTGAGAGAACAGAATAACTTGATCTTAAACTTATTTACATATGCTATTTTAATATCAGCTTTTTACTTTGGCGGAATCTTCCTCTATAGCATCCGATTTTAATCTCCTTGGTCCCATCGCTCAATGCTGACCTGACATATAATTGCCCTGGGGAAATGCCCCCAAGCTCCTATTTTCTTAGTTAGCCCTCTTTCTTTCCTTGACTCTTGGTACCTAGACACTTTGAATCAAGGCTAGGTTCCTTAACGCCCTTCTTTTTTGAGTTAGATTCCGTTCTTGGGAATAAGTAAGGGTTTTTTATTCCATGTATTTCCCTTGTTGAAGGTTCATGACTGGGACTAAATTGATGAGCAATTGGCAAGGAATCCACCTAATAGCCATTTTCCAGGGAGTCCTTCTTAGCAGCTAGTGTTATACTCTTACTCTTGTGCACTTTCAGGTACCCCTCTCAGTCTTGTGGTTTTATTAGAGAAGGTGAGTGTTAGCAAGGACAAAGAGTGGAAGTAGATCATAGCAGTGAGGCTGTGTACAAAGATCTAGTTAAGTATCAGGCGAGTAAAGAAGATCAATAGCCTATGTTGCACCTGTTGACCGATTATCATTGGGATATTTTTCAAGGGGTTCATCCAAATCGATGGGTCCATCTCGTCTCGGGCTAGCTGGAGCTCTTGAGCCAGTCGTTATAGGAACATCAATTGCTCGCGTACTATTCTTACGAGACTCGTGCATCTGCTTGGTAGGAAGAAAGGAATCTTGACGAACTACCATAGGCTTGACATAGTAAAATGAGTTGTGAGCCTTTAGTAGTAATGGTTACTTACCGAGATACGGTCTGTATTCCCCCTAGTAGTTTTCTAACCCGCTGGAAACTGTAGATGCGGTAAGGCTATGGTGGGTTAGTTTCTAAGGTGAGGCCGATAGGCGATGGGATTGTTTTAAGGCCGGGGTGAAAACTAGTAGGCAAGGGTGAGGGTAAAGTAGTATGTGAATCGTAGGGCTTTTTAAACAAAAAAACACGGGAAAACATAAACTGGCACGATTTCAATTGACGTCTAGGCCTAAAAATGACGAAAAATACGCGGTTTTCATTCGTTGCACGCTCATACTTCACCGGTAGCCGACGAAGGAGGATTCACCGATCGATAAGCCGGGCAAGTCCGGTCAAAGAGCTTCGGCAAGGCAAGGGTTAGAGTCCAAGCAAGCTGCAGAAGGTTAGGCTGGCATGTTCCCTAGGGCCGGTTCAAAGAAGTCGGCTTAGGTAAGAGAGCCCGGTGCATCGAAAGCAGATCGTTATAGCTAAGGGGGCAGGGGCGTAGACGTCGGGGAAGGAAAACGCTCGAAAGCTAGTGAATGACAAAACAAGTGAGGGTAGTGAGACTGAAAATGTTCGAGTAGAATCGGTTGTTTGCAAATGCCCAAGCTGTGGCACTGATGACTTTGTCACCTTTTCCCGATTCTTTGACTATTGATTATGCCTTTTTTCTTACCTTATCCCTTTCCTGATGAAAAGGACAAATAGTCCTCCCTCGAGGAAGCTCCTGGGAATACCATTGGTAAGAATGAGGCCAAGCCAATCTCTCCTGTTGATGGTTCATAAGCACTGCTAGTCCCGTAGAAGCTCTTAATGGCATAGCCGTTGCAACAAGAGTAAGCGCTGTGATCTTTTCCGCTGCTAGTCTTTTAACAAGGCGCTGATTGATCTACGTTTGCCAGGCCAGGAGTTGCAGTTGCCGCTCTTTCTCTTGCCGCTGCTCTCGTCTCCGGTCTTGGCTCTTTCCGGCGCTTTTGGGGCCGGGGCCATTTTCTAAGAGAAAAAGGCATTCGAATAGCGAACGAAAGACCAGAAGATTGTATCTAGGCACTGCACTTAAAAGGGGTTGACGGCTGTGTGGCCCTCATTCAGCTGGAAATAGGAAATCAATCCCGGCACGACCGATGACTTAGTCTCCTTCTACGCTTCGAAAAAACCACCTACCCAACCTCTTAGAAAAGATCCGATAGATAGCTGCTACCGCTCCGTGGGGTTTGGTACCTTCACCAATCACGGTCTTTCATAGTCTAAGTCCTATGTACTATGTTATCCAAGCTTGACTAGACTAATAGAATAGGCAGGCCTTTTAGAGAGCAGTATAATGTTGGGTTAGCTCCGCCTTGTTGTGATAGGGGGTGAGGGAAACTGCTCAGAAATCTCTTAGTTGGTTGAGGGGTGATCGATCCGGTCAGTCATAAAAGAGGATAACAAAAAAGGTGTGTCTGGTCTGGTGTAGCTAATGTTACTTTATCTTATTTCTCTCTCTCTCTTGACCAATGCTCCGGCTTCCCTTACTCAAAAGATCAGCCGTTGTGACACAGGTGTATCGAGGTAGGCCGTGGATTGAATAGAGAAAGAAGATCCACCCATTGAGCTTTCTTTCAGGGCAATGAGATTGTGTCTACGCCCCTTTACCTTGGGCTAGCTTACTTTCTTTCTAATGGTTCACGCTCATTTGGTGATTAGCTCACTTGTCAAATCCAAGACCAAAACGTTGGTTCTATCATCCCAGAATCCAGTAAGAAGGGAAAGAGATTGCTCTTCATTGGGGCGATCCACGTGATAATACCGTAACAAGCTTTAAGGAAGTAGGCCCCGGAAACCCGGGAATCGATACCGGAGATTGATGACCAGCAACGGGCAAATGACTTAGACGAAGAATCTTATTTTTACTTTTCTGCTAAAAGAAAGCCTTTGACTGATGGCATTTTGCTACCACACAACACTTACTTCCATTTAGGAAAAGGGAACCTGCGCCTACACCAGAAGAAAACCTGTTTTTTAGATTGGGAATATCTACCAGTAAGGCCTTTTCACACTGATTTGTGCCTTGCCTAAATCTTCTTCCTTAGCTACGTGTTGGAAATAAAGCAATGCTTTTTAAAAATTGAGATGGATTGATCTTCGCTATCGTGTCTCTTCCTTGTACCAGTTGATGCTGCGGCAGTGCCTAATATGAGTTTGCTCTTGCCTCAGACAGCTTCGAGGTTCCCATCGATCGATTACAGAGGTTTCAATCACTGAACTTGCTTATGTTCTCGTTTGATCGAGTGCTATTTATAAAAAGAATATTGAGTAGGAAAAACTTGAATTGGCTTCAATCGAGATTGCCTCGGCTTCTTAGGCACATGAGGAACCGGCCTAACATCTTTTCAATCGAAATCCTAATCAAAGACAAGTTCTACCAACTAAAAGAAAAAAAGAATTTTCCGGAATTCCAAGTGACATGATTCCTTTAAAAGCGAAAGTTGAATGATCGAAATCTCCTTCAGGTTCAGTCGAAGAGAATTCAATTCTTCCTATTCTCCTGCTACAAATGCCAAAACAAACACTAATTCAGTCTAATGCGCCTACGGGTGAGAGAAGCAATCCTCCTTCTAGGTCGTCTAAAGCACTAAGATCTATTTCTTTCATACCATCAGGAAGCCTAGCTACTTTCTTTATCGGTGACTAAACTAAGAAAAGAAAACTTTCAAGCAGCAATTCCGGTAGAAAGAGATAAAGCGAGTGGAATAAGACTTTTTGGCTAGCGAG